ATCGCGATTTGGAATGAACCAAAATACTTGTTTGTTTTGTTACGGCAATAACACTTAGTAATAGTAAGACCACCCAATGGGTTGGATTTCACTACAAGAAAAAGGTTTGTTTTACAGCAAACCTACATTACACAATGAAACATACCACAGAGTGGTATAATAGACGGAATCGTAAATTATCTAATCTACATAAGAAAGATACTTCTAATAGAAAGAATTAGACATTATTGAATGATTTGACAGACCAAATCCCAAAACCAACTCAACTCATATAATATAGAAGAAGGAAATTGATACATTTAGGACCAATTCATTATCTCTGCATTATCTCTGAATCAATCAATTGGGGTTGTTGTTCTGCCAAAAAGCGATTAGTCAGGCGACTCCACAAAACAAATACAAGAAAAGAATAGGTCCTAGATCTATGTGACTGTTGAAGTTTTTAGACAGAATCATGTCATGATTCTCACTTCATAAATTGACCGGATTCGATATACCAACGCAAAAATGTATCACTAACTCTTTAATCATGGACAGGAAAAGAGGAAAAAGTAATCCATTCACGAAGATTAATGAAGGAAGATGAGTATTTTATCCGAGATTTTACAAATACTGATTAGATCTATTGGAATGAATTATTGTTTTTTATTTATTGTTTTTATTTTCCTGTCCCTATGTATTTACATGAACATGTGGTAATACTTTTGGACCAACCAACCGACCAGTCTATAAACAAGTACTAATGAGGAAATGAAAACTATACTAAACTAAAATAGAATGTATTAGGGCTATACGGACTCGAACCGTAGACCTTCTCGGTAAAACAGATCAAACTGATTATTATCGAAATGATTCGAACTGTTTCAAAGACCCAACATGCATTTTGTTGCATTGGGCTCTTTCATAAACTGATGTAAAGATCAGTTAGTCCACATATTTTTCTTTACAGGAAAATAATGAGATGGCCCCATGTGCTCTGATTCATCATTTGTATTCTGATCTAGGAGCAATACCAAAGTGTTTCAAAGAAGGGTTACCTTGACTTAGGTCTGCCTTCGGCCTAGATCAAACTAAGTTAGATGGAGTCTCTATCGCTACGCTGCAAGAGTCGAATATGAGACTTCATACACCTTAAAGTTCATAGAACGAAAAAAGGTTATTTTGAGGCCCTTATACTCATTATGCCTAGCATTGAATGGACTGGGTATTTACCTTATCAACTATCAAATCAATGGTGGGTTCTATTTGATTTGGCACCTGAATCGGACCGAACCCAATATTTGTCAGGCTATTGTTCTCTTGTTCCCTCGAATCGTTGGAGTAAGACATCGATTTGTCAATAAGATCAATTATGTTTCTTGCATTGCATAATGGGCTCCCTTGAAAAGCATTGGCGCACGTGTAAACGAGGTGCTCTACCTAACTGAGCTATAGCCCTTGTCATAGATATATTAACATATGGATAATTTCTTGTCAAGATGGATATTCCATAATCCCACATGATAGCTCTCTGATCCGTCTACTGTTAACAGATTGGTATTGCTTAGAAATAATATTCCACTTATAATCCTATAAGCGATGGGTCCTTTTTTTGGTGATAAATAACCTACTTAACTCAGTGGTTAGAGTATTGCTTTCATACGGCGGGAGTCATTGGTTCAAATCCAATAGTAGGTAGAACTTATTAGATACCGAAGCCAATTGAGTGATATCTAATAAGTTTTTCTACCCATTTTCTTTTTTTTTTTCGTTATATCAGATTAGACTTGATTGTCTTCAATTGGCAGAATAAAAATGTGGTGTATAATAATACAGTTCTAAAGAACTTCTTTTGATTATTTTGATGTATTGACTTGACTAGGAGGAAATAGCATTTACAGCCTCTACTCGTGTCCTAGCTCGTCTGAGAGCTAGATTCGCTTCAATTGCTTGTCTCTTACCCTCAGCTCTACTCAAGTTAGCTTCAGCTATTTCAAGAGCTTGCTGAGCTTCTTGCGGATCAATGTCAGTACTCATCTCCGCATCATTTCCTAAAATGGTGATCTCATTATTACCTATTCTAGCGAAACCGCCCATCAGAGCCACCGTTAACCATTGGTCGTTGAGGCGTATTCTCAAAAGACCTATATCTACAGCCGTGGCAATAGGGGCGTGGTTTGGTAATACGCCAATTTGGCCACTATTAGTAGATAAAATGATTTCTTTCACTTCTGAATCCCAAATAATTCGATTAGGAGTCAGTACACAAAGATTTAAGGTCATTTCTTCAATTTGCTCTCCACTTCTAAGTTCATAGCTTTCGCGGTAGCTTCATCGATGTTACCCACCAAATAAAAGGCCTGCTCGGGAAGACCGTCTAATTCTCCGGAAAGGATCAATTGAAACCCCCTAATTGTTTCTGCAAGACCAACATATTTCCCTGGAGAACCAGTAAATACTTCTGCCACGAAGAAGGGTTGTGATAAGAAACGCTCAATTTTTCGTGCTCTTGCTACAGTTA